AATGAATTGCCTGATAAAAAGGATTACCTTGATAGGGTAAATCATAAAGATTTAATGCTTTATTCATTATTTATATTTAATAGAATTAAACTATTTCTAAAAGTATCAAAAACTTTTGTGCATCATACACTAAAATATATAAAAAGATAAGCTAATTAAGCTATTGGGTTCATACCCCACTTATAAAGGTTATAATCCTTTTCTTTTTAATCAAAAAAATTTCTAATAATATTTTTTTAATTATATTAATTTTTGGGTCATTAATTACCATTTCAGCTAATTCTTGACTTGGTGCTTGAATAGGGTTAGAAATTAATTTACTTTCATTTATCCCCCTAATAAATGAAGGTAAAAAAAATTTAATAACCTCTGAAAGAAGATTAAAATACTTTTTAACTCAAGCCTTTGCTTCTTCTATTTTATTATTTGCTATTATTTTAATAATAATATCATTTAATTTAAATTGAATTAATAATAATTTTTATGAATTATTAATTTTATCAACATTATTATTAAAAAATGGAGCTGCTCCCTTTCATTTTTGATTTCCTGGAGTTATAGAAGGATTAAGATGAATTAATGGTTTAATTCTTATAACTTGACAAAAAATCGCTCCTTTAATATTAATTTCTTATAATATCAATTATAATTTTTTTTTAATTGCTATTATTTTATCAATAATTATTGGAGCGTTAGGAGGATTAAATCAAACATCACTACGAAAATTAATAGCTTTTTCTTCAATTAATCATTTAGGTTGAATATTAATAGCAATAATAAATAACGAATTATTATGATTAGTTTATTTTATTTTTTATTTTTTTCTTTCTATATCTATTGTTTTACTATTCAATAATTTGAAATTATTTCATTTTAATCAAATTTTTAATTTTTCAATAATAAATCCAGTAATTAAATTTTTTTTATTTTTAAATTTATTATCTTTAGGTGGATTACCCCCATTTTTAGGATTTTTACCTAAATGATTAGTTATTCAAAATTTAGTAGAAACACATCAATTATTTTTATTATTTATTTCTGTTTGTTTAACATTAATCACTTTATATTATTATTTACGAATATCTTATAGTATTTATATGTTAAATTTTAATAAAAATTCTTGAATATTAATTAATAATTTTAACAATAAAAATATAACTTTTATTTTAACTATAAATTTTTTTTCTATTATAGGATTAATAATTATTTCATTAATCTATTTAATTTTATAATAAGAATTTAAGTTAATTAAACTAATAGCCTTCAAAGCTGAAAATATTTGTATTACTCCTTTAATTCTTAAACTTTAATAATTAAAAAATTATTCCTTCAGAATTGCAGTCTAATATCATTATTGAATATAAAGTTTGATTAAAAAGAATTATTCTTATATATAAATTTACAATTTATCGCCTAAACTTCAGCCATTTAATCGCGACAATGACTATTTTCTACAAATCATAAAGATATTGGAACATTATATTTTATTTTTGGAGCTTGAGCTGGAATAATTGGTACTTCATTAAGTATTCTTATTCGAGCAGAATTAAGTCAACCTGGAGTATTTATTGGAAATGATCAAATTTATAATGTTATTGTAACTGCTCATGCTTTTATTATAATTTTTTTTATAGTTATACCAATTATAATTGGAGGATTTGGAAATTGATTAGTTCCTTTAATATTAGGAGCTCCTGATATAGCTTTCCCTCGAATAAATAATATAAGTTTTTGAATACTACCTCCTTCATTAACATTACTACTTTCAAGTAGTATAGTAGAAAATGGAGCTGGGACTGGATGAACAGTTTATCCCCCTCTTTCATCTGGTACAGCCCATGCTGGAGCTTCAGTTGATCTAGCTATTTTTTCTTTACATTTAGCTGGTATTTCATCAATTTTAGGTGCAGTAAATTTTATTACAACAGTAATTAATATACGATCTTCAGGAATTACACTTGATCGAATACCTTTATTTGTTTGATCAGTTGTTATTACTGCTGTTCTTTTACTTCTTTCTTTACCAGTATTAGCTGGAGCTATTACTATATTATTAACTGATCGAAATTTAAATACTTCATTTTTTGACCCAATTGGAGGAGGAGATCCAATTTTATATCAACATTTATTTTGATTTTTTGGACATCCAGAAGTTTATATTTTAATTTTACCTGGGTTTGGAATAATTTCTCACATTATTACTCAAGAAAGTGGTAAGAAGGAAACATTTGGAACTTTAGGAATAATTTATGCTATACTAGCAATTGGATTATTAGGATTCATTGTATGAGCTCACCACATATTTACAGTTGGTATAGATGTTGATACTCGAGCTTATTTTACATCTGCTACAATAATTATTGCTGTACCTACTGGTATTAAAATTTTTAGTTGATTGGCTACATTACATGGAACACAATTAAATTATACTCCAGCTTTATTATGATCATTAGGATTTGTATTTTTATTTACTGTAGGAGGTTTAACAGGAGTTGTTTTAGCTAATTCATCTATTGATATTGTTCTTCATGATACTTATTATGTAGTAGCTCATTTCCATTATGTATTATCTATAGGAGCTGTATTTGCTATTATAGCTGGATTTGTTCATTGATACCCTTTATTAACAGGACTAGTAATAAACCCAACATGACTAAAAATTCAATTTACTATTATATTTATTGGAGTAAATTTAACATTCTTCCCTCAACATTTCTTAGGATTAGCAGGAATACCACGACGATATTCTGACTTCCCTGATAGTTATTTAACATGAAATATTGTATCATCTTTAGGAAGAACAATTTCATTATTTGGAATTGTATTCTTTTTATTTATTATTTGAGAAAGTATAATTTCTCAACGAACTCCTTCATTCCCAATACAATTATCATCATCAATTGAATGATATCATACTCTTCCACCTGCAGAACATACTTATGCAGAACTTCCATTATTATCATCTAATTTCTAATATGGCAGATTAGTGCGATGAATTTAAGCTTCATATATAAAGAATTTTATCTTTTGTTAGAATTACTAATGGCAACCTGAGCAAATTTAGGATTACAAGATAGTTCTTCACCTTTAATAGAACAATTAAATTTTTTTCATGATCATACAATTTTAATTTTAATTATAATTACAGTATTAATTGCATATGTAATATTTATATTATTTTTTAATAAATTTACTAACCGATATTTATTACATGGACAAACTATTGAAATTATTTGAACAATTTTACCAGCAATTATTCTAATATTTATTGCTTTCCCTTCATTACGATTATTATACTTACTAGATGAAATTAATTCTCCTTTAATTACTTTAAAGGCGATTGGTCATCAATGATACTGAAGTTATGAATATTCAAATTTTATAAATTTAGAATTTGATTCATATATAATTCCAACAAATGAATTAGATATTAATGGATTTCGATTATTAGATGTAGATAATCGAATTATTTTACCTTTAAATAACCAAATTCGAATTTTAGTGACTGCTACTGATGTTCTTCATTCATGAACTGTACCTTCTTTAGGTGTAAAAATTGATGCTACACCAGGACGATTAAATCAGACTAATTTTTTAATTAATCAATCTGGACTATTCTTTGGACAATGTTCTGAAATTTGTGGAGCTAATCATAGTTTTATACCTATTGTTATTGAAAGAATTCCAATAAATTATTTTATTAAATGAGTTTCTTCTCAATTAAATTCATTAGATGACTGAAAGCAAGTACTGGTCTCTTAAACCATTATATAGTAAATTAGCACTTACTTCTAATGATTTACAAATTTAAAAAATTAGTTTAACCCAAAACATTAGTATGTCAAACTAAAAACATTAGATTTTCTAATATTTTTTAATTCCACAAATAGCCCCTATTAGATGATTAACTTTATTTTTAGTTTTTTCTATTACATTAGTAATTTTTAATATTAAAAATTATTTTTGTGTTTCATATTCATCAAATCAAACAGCCCAAAATATTAATATTAAATCTTTCAAAATAAATTGAAAATGATAACAAATTTATTTTCTGTATTTGACCCTTCAACAACTATTTTTAATTTATCATTAAATTGATTAAGAACTTTTCTTGGATTACTAATTATTCCAACTTCATATTGATTAATACCAAATCGATTCCAAGTTATTTGAAATAATATTTTAATTACTCTACATAAAGAATTTAAAACATTATTAGGCCCTAATGGTCATAATGGAAGAACACTAATATTTATTTCGTTATTTTCTTTAATTATATTCAATAATTTCTTAGGATTATTTCCATATATTTTTACTAGAACTAGTCATTTAACATTAACTTTAACTTTAGCTTTTCCTTTATGATTAAGATTTATGTTATATGGATGAATCTGTCATACACAACATATATTTGCTCACTTAGTGCCTCAAGGTACTCCTCCTGTTTTAATACCTTTTATAGTATGTATTGAAACAATTAGTAATGTAATTCGACCTGGAACATTAGCTGTTCGATTAACAGCAAATATAATTGCTGGACATTTATTAATAACATTATTAGGAAATACAGGGCCAATATCAACATCTTATATTATTCTTTCATTAATTTTAATTACTCAAATTGCTCTTTTAGTATTAGAATCTGCTGTTGCTATTATTCAATCATATGTATTTGCAGTTTTAAGAACTCTATATTCTAGTGAAGTAAATTAATGTCAACACATGCAAATCACCCTTTTCATTTAGTAGATTATAGTCCATGACCTCTTACTGGGGCTATTGGAGCTATAACAACTGTTACTGGACTTGTTCAATGATTTCACCAATATGATTTAACATTATTTACTTTAGGAAATATTATTACTTTATTAACTATATATCAATGATGACGAGATATTTCTCGAGAAGGAACATTTCAAGGATTACATACTTTACCTGTTACTTTAGGATTACGATGAGGAATAATTTTATTTATTGTTTCAGAAATTTTTTTCTTTATTTCTTTTTTTTGAGCTTTCTTTCATAGTAGTCTTTCACCTACAATTGAATTAGGAATAACTTGACCACCTATAGGAATTATTGCTTTTAATCCATTTCAAATTCCTCTTTTAAATACTGCTATTTTATTAGCTTCAGGAGTTACTGTTACATGAGCTCATCATAGTCTTATAGAAAATAATCATACTCAAGCTACTCAAAGTTTATTTTTTACAGTTTTATTAGGAATTTATTTTTCTATTCTTCAAGCTTATGAATATATTGAAGCTTCATTTACAATTGCAGATAGTGTATATGGATCAACATTTTTTATAGCAACTGGATTCCATGGACTTCATGTACTAATTGGAACATCTTTTTTATTAGTATGTTTATTTCGACATATTAATTATCATTTTTCAAAAAGTCATCACTTTGGATTTGAAGCTGCAGCTTGATATTGACACTTTGTTGATGTAGTTTGATTATTTTTATATATTTCAATTTACTGATGAGGTAGATAATTTATAAAGTATATATCTGTATATATGACTTCCAATCATAAGGACTAAATAATTTTAGTATAAATAATTTTAATTTTATTAATTATAAGTTGTATTATTTTTATTATTACTATTGTTGTAATAATACTAGCTACTTTTTTATCAAAAAAAACTATTATTGATCGAGAAAAAAGTTCTCCATTTGAATGTGGATTTGATCCTATAAATTATTCTCGATTACCTTTTTCTCTTCGATTTTTTTTAATTGCTATTATTTTTTTAATTTTTGATGTAGAAATTGCTTTAATTTTACCAATAATTTTAATTATTAAATCATCTAATTTATTAAACTGATCAATTACAAGCTTATTTTTTATTTTTATTTTATTAATTGGGTTATATCATGAATGAAATCAAGGAGCTTTAGAATGAAATAACTAAATATGAAGCGATATATTGCAATTAGTTTCGGCCTAATCTTAGGTGAAATTCACCCATATTTTAGGATAATAGTTAACTATAACATTTAATTTGCATTTAAAAAGTATTGATTTTATCAATTTATCTTATTAATTGAAACCAAAAAGAGGTATATTACTGTTAATAATATCATTGAATATTTATATTCCAATTAAATATAAAGAAATATAAATGGAATTAAACCATTAAAGATAAAAGTTAGCAGCTTTTTCTTGATCAACATATTTCTATTTATATAGTTTAACTAAAACATTACATTTTCACTGTAAAAATAAAAATTTATTTTTTATAAATATTTAAAAATTACAATAATTTCCCTAACATCTTCAGTGTCATGCTCTAAATATAAGCTATTTAAATTTAAATTAAAAATATACTCATTAAAACTAATACAATTACTCATAATAAATAACTTAATAAATAAATTTTTAAATTATTATTTTGAAATTCTTGAATATATAAAGAATAATTTTTTAATTGATTATATAATATTTGACCCCCAAAAAATTCACTTCATCCTTGATCAAAACTTTTATAACTATATAATCCTAAATTTATTGGAAATTTAATAACCCCTAAAGTAGAAATAACTGGTATAAATCATATACTTCCAGCAAATCTTCTTAAACCATAATTTATTAAAGATTTATTATAAAAAAATAAAGAAATATTACTTATTAAATAACCAGAAAATCCCCCTAAAATACAAACAATTAAAGTTAACATTTTTATATCAAAAGGTAAACAAATTATATCTGGATTAAAAAATATTAATCAATTTAACATTCTTCCTCCAATAATAGCTATTACTATTAAAAAAAAAATTCTAAAACTTATTGTTCAACCTTTATCATTTAATATATTTAATGAAGTTATATTAAAATCTCCTGTTATTGAATAATAAACTAATCGAAAAGAATAACATACTGTCAAGCCAGTAGAAAAAAAAAAAAGAAAAAAAGAAAAAAAGTTAATATAAGATAATATAACTACTTCTAAAATTAAATCCTTCGAATAAAATCCTGCTAAAAAAGGTATACCACATAAAGCTAAATTTGCAATATTAAAACAACTACATGTTAAAGGTATTCTTATTCTTAATCTCCCCATAAATCGAATATCTTGTGCATTTTTTGTATTATGAATAATTACCCCAGCACATATAAATAATAATGCCTTAAATAAAGCATGAGTAAGTAAATGAAAAAAAGCTAATTTATAAAATCCAATTGATAAAATTCTTATTATTAAACCTAATTGTCTTAAAGTAGATAAAGCAATAATTTTTTTTAAATCAAATTCAAAATTAGCCCCTAATCCAGCTATAAATATTGTTAAACCTGAAATTAACAATAAAAATTGCCCTATAAAAGAATCTACTAATAAAATATTAAATCGAATTAATAAATATACTCCTGCTGTTACTAAAGTAGAAGAATGAACTAAAGCAGAAACAGGTGTAGGAGCAGCTATAGCTGCAGGTAATCAAGAAGAAAATGGGATTTGAGCTCTTTTAGTTATTGCTGCTAATATAACTAAAGAACCAATAATCATTATTTCAAAACTTTTATTTATTATATCTAAATAAAAAATATAATTTCAACTACCATAATTTAATATTCAAGCAATAGCTAATAATAATGCTACATCTCCAATTCGATTAGATAAAGCAGTTAATATTCCAGCATTATATGACTTTACATTTTGAAAATAAATAACTAAACAATAAGAAACTAAACCAAGACCATCTCATCCTAATAAGATTCTAATTAAATTAGGTCTAATAATTAATATCATTATTGATAATACAAATATTAAAACTAATAAAATAAATCGATTAACATTAAAATCTTCAGCTATATACTGATTTCTGTAAAAAATTACTAATGAAGAAATTAATAAAACAAATGACATAAATATTAAACTTATTCAATCAAATAAAAATGTCATTACAATAGATATTCTATGTAAAGAAACAACTTCTCACTCAATAAAATAAACTAAATCATTAAATAAAAATTTTAAACTAAAAAAAAATAAAGAAATTCTAATAAAAATTAAAATATAAAAACTATTTTTACAATAATTAACTAAATTATTCACGATCTAAAATGAAAAATTTCATATCATTGACACCACAAATCAATATTTTTATTAAACTATTTAAATTAAATTCATAATATACAAAAATTTCTCTTTATAATCAATAAATTTAAAGGTAATCAATGCAATATTAATAATAAATACTCTCGTCTAACTCCTGAAGAAAAAAAATATGTTCCTGAATAAACCTTTCCATGTTGACTATAAGCAAATAAATATAATGTATAAGCAGCTCTAAAAAAAGATAATAAAGCTAAACTAATTATTGTTAATCAAGATCAACTAACAATTCTATTTAATAAAGAAATTTCTCCTAATAAATTTAATGTTGGTGGAGCTGCTATATTACCTGAACATAATAAAAATCATCATAATGCTATTCTAGGTATAAAATTTAATATCCCCTTATTAATTAATAAACTTCGTCTTCCTATTCGTTCATAAGAAATATTAGCTAAACAAAATAACCCAGAAGAACAAAGTCCATGAGCTAATATTAAAGTGTATGACCCTCTTAATCCTCAATATGTTATAGTTAATAAACCACTTAAAACAATTCCCATATGAGCAACAGATGAATAAGCAATTAATGCCTTTAAATCTATTTGGCGTAAACAAATTAAACTTACTAAAACTCCTCCAATTAAACTAATACTAATTCAAATATAATTAAACTTTATTCCTATAATTTGTAATAACGAAAACACTCGTAATAAACCATAACCCCCTAATTTTAATAAAATTCCAGCTAAAATTATAGAACCAGATACTGGAGCTTCTACATGAGCTTTTGGTAATCATAAATGAACTAAAAATATTGGCATTTTTACTAAAAAAGCAAATACTATACATAAATATAAAAATTCTAAATTATATAATTTACAATAATTTAAAAGAATAATATTTATGGTAAAATCATTATTTTTAATATAAAAAATACCAATTAATAAAGGTAAAGAAGCTAATAATGTATAAAATAATAAATAAACTCCAGCTTGTAATCGTTCAGGTTGATAACCCCACCCTAAAATTAAAAATAAAGTAGGAATTAAACTACTTTCAAAAAATAAATAAAATATAAATAAACTTATTGAACTAAAAGTTAAAATTAATATTAATAATAAAAATAAAATTATAAATAAAAATAAATTTGTATAATTATTTAAACGTACAACTCTTTCTCTAGCTATTAATATTAATGCACAAATTCAAAAACTTAATAAAATTAATCCATATGATACTATATCTATACCAAAATAATAAGAAATATTACAAAAATAATATATTGAACTAATTTTAATTATAAATAAAAAAGCACCTAAAAAAAGTAAATTTTGAACCATTCAATAAATGTTTTTATAAAATATAAAAACATTTATAAATAAAATTATAAAAATAAATTTTAACATTGTAAAATAGAAAAACTTTGAAAATAATCATTACCATGAGTACGAATTATAGATACTAAAATAGATAACCCTAAAACTCCTTCACAAACACAAAAAGTTAAAAAAAACATTCTAAAATATCCTTCATAATTTATAAAATTTAATATAAAAAATAATAATATAAATAATATTAATACTATAAATTCTAAACTTAATAAAGTACATAATAAATGCTTTCGAGTTGAAATAAAAACAATACATCCAAATATAAATATAATAATTATAAAATAATATAATAAAAAATTTGACATTAATTGTTTTAATAGTTTAATAAAAACATTAGTCTTGTAAACTAAAAATAAAAATTATTTTTTTTAAAACTTCAAGAAAAAAGAAATCTCTTTGTCACTAACTCCCAAAGTTAATATTTTAAATAAACTATTTCTTGATATTATAATAATTATATTCTTATGTTTTATTACTAGTTTTATTTTTATACAAATAAAACATCCATTAGCTATAGGATTAATATTATTAATTCAAACATTTTTAACATGTTTAATAACTGGGATTTATTCAAAAACTTTTTGATTTTCCTATGTATTATTTTTAATTTTTATAGGAGGAATATTAGTTTTATTTATTTATGTTACTTCTTTATCCTCAAATGAAATATTTTCTATATCATTTAAATTAACTTTTATTTCAATTATAATAATTTTTTTATTTTTAATTATTTCATACTTTTTTGATAATTCGTTAATAGAAAATTTTATTAAAAATAATGAAAGAATTCAATTATTTAATAAAAATAATTTATTTTATGAAAATTTTTTATCTTTAAACAAAATATATAATTTTCCTACAAATTTAATTACTTTACTATTAATTAATTATTTATTTTTAACTTTATTAGTAACTGTAAAAATTACTAAAAAAAATTATGGGCCATTACGCCCTATAAATTAATGAATAAACCATTACGAAAAAGACACCCTTTATTTAAAATTGCTAATAATGCTTTAGTTGACTTACCAGCTCCATCTAATATTTCTGCTTGATGAAATTTTGGTTCATTACTAGGTCTTTGCTTAGTAATCCAAATTGTCACAGGTTTATTTTTAGCTATACATTATACTTCAGATATTGAAACAGCCTTTAATAGAGTAAATCATATTTATCGAGATGTAAATAATGGATGATTTTTACGAATTTGTCATGCTAATGGAGCATCATTTTTTTTTGCTTGTTTATTTACACATGTAGGACGTGGAGTATATTATAACTCTTATTTATATGTTCCTACATGAATAGTTGGAGTAATTATTTTATTTATAGTAATAGCAACAGGATTCTTAGGATATGTTCTACCATGAGGACAAATATCTTTCTGAGGAGCTACAGTAATTACAAATTTAATATCAGCTATTCCATATTTAGGAACTGATTTAGTACAATGAATTTGAGGAGGATTCGCTGTTGATAATGCAACATTAACACGATTTTTTACATTTCATTTTGTTCTTCCATTTATTATTGCAGCTTTAACAATAATTCATTTATTATTTTTACATCAAACAGGATCTAATAACCCATTAGGTCTTAATAGAAATGTAGATAAAATTCCCTTTCATCCTTATTTCATTTACAAGGATGTTGTTGGTTTTATTATTTTTATTTGAATTTTAATTGGATTTATTTGAAAATTTAATTATCTATTAATAGATCCTGAAAATTTTATTCCAGCTAATCCATTAGTTACTCCTGTTCATATTCAACCTGAATGATATTTTTTATTTGCTTATGCTATTCTTCGATCAATTCCTAATAAGCTAGGAGGAGTAATTGCATTAGTTTTATCAATTGCAATTTTAGTAATTCTTCCTTTTACTCATACTAGTAAATTTCGAGGATTACAATTTTATCCTTTAAATCAAATTTTATTCTGAAATATAGTAATTGTTGCTTCTTTATTAACATGAATTGGAGCTCGACCAGTAGAAGATCCTTATGTATTAACAGGTCAAATTTTAACTGTTTTATATTTTTCTTATTTTTTAATTAATCCTTTATTATCTAAATATTGAGATAAGTTATTAAATTAAATTAATAAGCTTTTATAGTGTATGTCTTGAAAACATAAGAAAGAAGTAAAATCTTCTATTAATTTAATACTAAAAAAAGTTCATTAAAATAATAAAGATAAAATAAATAACTTTACCCCAATAAAAAAAAATAAATAATTTAAAGATATTGGTAAAAAACTTTTTCAAGCTAAATATATTAATTTATCATATCGAAATCGAGGTAATGTACCACGAACTCAAATAAATAAAAAAGAAATTATAGTTAACTTAAAAAAAAATAATAAACTATAAATATCTCTACCTAAAAATATTACACTAAATAGTATACTTATAAATAAAATTCTTGAATATTCAGCTAAAAAAATTAAAGCAAATCCCCCACTTCTATATTCTACATTAAATCCAGATACTAATTCAGATTCACCTTCAGCAAAATCAAAAGGAGTACGATTAGTTTCTGCTAAACAAGATGCAAATCATACTAATCCTAAAGGAAAACAAAATATAATAAATCAAGTATATTTTTGAAATAAATAGAAATTTAAAAAATTATAATCTCCAATTAAAAAAATAAAACTTAATAAAATTAAAGCTAAACTTACTTCATAAGAAATTGTCTGAGCTACAGCCCGCAATCCCCCTAATAAAGCATAATTTGAATTAGATGATCAACCAGCAACTATTACGGTATAAACTCCTAAACTAGTAATGCATAAAAAAAATAATACACCTAAATTAAAAGAATATAACTTAATTAAATAAGGAATACATATTCAGATTAATAAGGATAAAAATAAAGAAAAAATAGGAGAAAAATAATAAAAAATATAATTAGATAATAAAGGATAAGTTTGTTCCTTAGTAAATAATTTAACAGCATCTCTAAAAGGTTGTAATAAACCTATAAATCCTACTTTATTAGGACCTTTTCGAATTTGAATATAACCTAAAACTTTTCGTTCTAATAAAGTTAAAAATGCAACTCCAACTATAACACAAATTACTAATAATAATCTTCCAATTAATGATAATAATAAATCTATATAAAACAATACTATTTATAATTATTAAATTATATTTATAAATTCTAAATTTATTGCACTAATCTGCCAAAATAGTTAAATAATATTAATATTAATCATATTATTAAAATCTATATTTTTTATATTAGGTCCTTTCGTACTATAATATAATAATTAATTAAGGATAGAAACCAACCTGGCTTACGCCGGTTTGAACTCAGATCATGTAAGAATTCAAAGGTCGAACAGACCTAAACTTTAAACTTCTACACCTAAAAATAACTCTTAATCCAACATCGAGGTCGCAATCTTTTTTGTCGATATGAACTCTAAAAAAAAATTACGCTGTTATCCCTAAGGTAACTTAAATTTTTAATCAATAAAACTGGATCATTTATTCATATATTAATGTTAATAAATTTTAAAAGTTTTTTAAATTTTAATATCACCCCAATAAAATTTTTTATTAAATTATAAATTTTAAAATTCTTTTTAATTTATAAATAACAAAAATAAAGATCTATAGGGTCTTCTCGTCCTTTAATTTTATTTTAACTTTTTAATTAAAAAATAAAATTCTATATAATTTTAAAAAAGACAGTATATATCTTATTCAACCATTCATACAAGCCTCCAATTAAAAGACTAGTGATTATGCTACCTTCGCACAGTCAAGATACTGCGGCCCTTTAATTTTTATCAGTGGGCAGGTTAGACTTTAAATTTAATTCAAAAAGACATGTTTTTGATAAACAGGTAAATATATATTTTGCCGAATTCCTTATTTAAACCTTTCATAAATAATTATTTATAAAAATTTTATATACTAATTTTATCATAATTTATAAATTTTTATTATTAAAATTTATATTTTAATAAATAATTTAATTTTATATTAAATAATTAAATTTTTAAAATAAATTATAACAAATTTATTAATAATAGCTATTTTTAAGCTTATATTTATTAAATAATTAATTTAAAATTTAAAAATTTATTTTAAAGCTAATCCCTTAAAATATTAATTTTATAAAATAAATTATTTAAAATAATTAAATAATTTAAATTTATAAATCTAAATTAAATTTATTTCTTAAAAAACTAGATATATTTTAAAACGATTAACATTTCATTTCTAATTATATATTAAAAATAATTATTCCACAGTAACTTTTATATATAATTAAATCTTTAAAATTCGAGAAAAATTAATATAATAATTTTTTAATTAATAAACCCTGATACACAAGGTACAATAAATTAAATTTTCTTTTAAAATAAAAATTTTTCAAATTATTTCAATTTTCTTTTACAATATAAATAAACTATAATTAAAATTATTTTTTCTTTATAAAATACTAAAACTTAAAATTTTAAAATTATTTTTATTAAATAAATTAAATAAATAAATAAAATTAATAAATAAAATCTAATCAATTTAAATTGATTTGCACAAATTTCTTTTCAATGTAAATGAAATACTTTACTAATTAAGCTTTAAATTGTCTTTCTAAATACACTTTCCAGTACATTTACTATGTTACAACTTATCTTATTTTAAAAATAAGAACGATGGGCGATATGTGCATATTTTAGAGCTAAAATCATATAAATAATCTTTTTTATATTACTTTCAAATCCACTTTCAAATTTTTATTTCAAAAAATAATTCATATTAAATAAATTTATTGTAATCCATCTCTACTTAAACATAAACTGCACCTTGACCTGACATATTATCTTATTAGATATTAAGAAAATTTTATCTTATAATATATTCTGATGACGGCGATATACAAATTAAACAAATTTAAGTAAGGTTCAATGTGGATTATCAATTACAGGACAGATTCCTCTGAATAGACTAAAATACCGCCAAATTTTTTAAATTTTAAGAATATAACTAATACTACTTTAGTATGCTCATATTTATTTTCTATAATAGGGTATCTAATCCTAGTTTATTATAAAAAGTTTATAGCTTAAATTATTTTTTAAATTAATAATAAATAAATTTAAAAATTTCACCTAATAAATTTATATTTATATTAAAATTTGATTAATTTAACTACTACTAAAAATTTTTATTTGTATTATTTGTATAACCGCGGTAGCTGGCACAAATTTTACCAATACTATATATTATTACTAATACAAAATTTCTTTTTTATATTAATATTAATTACTGCGAATAAAATAATTAAATAATTTTTTAAAAATTAAATAAATTCACACAAAAATTTACATGTAAAATAAAATAATAATAAAAATATTAACCAAAATAAAATAATATATTTTATAATATAATAAAAATATATAATTAAATTTAATTTTAAATAAATTTACTTATTATAAAATATAAAAACAATAATTAATATTAATATTAAATTATTAAATAAGAATAAATAATAGTATATTCCTCCCCAACCTCAAAAAAAAACCCCTAATTTTTTTTTGTATAATATATTTATAAATATAATCCCCATTTTATATTTATTTATATTATATCATTATAATTATTATATAAATAAAATTTATTTTTATATAAAAAAATCGAATAATTTATATATATATATAATATCATCAAAATTATTAAAATATTATTAATTAATAATATTTAGTAGACCCTATTCTTTTTTTTTTTTTTTTTTTATTATATAAATATTTATATTATTTATATTATTTTATCTATTTATATATATATATTATAAATTTTTATATATATACCTTATTTATATATATCTATCAGTATTTTATATTAAATATTAATATATTAATAATTTTTTTTTTAAGTTAATTTTAGGACCCTTAGGCTTATAGATACCTCACTATTATTATTATAAGAACCATAATTAATTTTTTTTTTTGGTTTATATTTAATATTATATATTTATATATATATAGATATATTATTAAATTTATATATTAATAAATGTTTATATATATAATAAATATTTATATTATAAAGCATTTTTTTTTGGACCATTCTTTTTAAAATGACATAAAAAAAA